CAAAAAGAGTTCTGATAAACCTGGAAAATTTATAAACTACGAATAGGAATGTTTGATGAATGGAATTAAGAACCATTATTATTTCGACACCCGAAAAGGAATTTCCCACATCCCTTTCGGGTGCCGAAGACTAGTACGACGAATAATCCCCTTTAGAATCCCCTGTTCCCCTCATTTATCCCTACTTTCTTTATATTCGATATTCTCCACTTCCTTATCTTATGTTTAGTATCTAGTTCTAGTCGAATTTGATTCGATTAGAATAGAATCAAAACTATTGACACATTCTATGATATTTAAATCTGATAATAGTGACATCCTCCAATTTGGATTGGAAAAATAAAGAAGGGTGAAAGTAAAATAGCCTTCTTCACAATATATATACTATGATTTAGGAGTGCAGTACAAGAACTTCCCGACATCTGGTAGAAAAAGAAATAAATAAGCAAAAGACTTTTCGTAAGTTTTTTGCTTCTACATAACATAATTGCCAAGAGGAATTTGGTTCTTTTTACAAACTTGATGTTGATAAATGATAAGTCCGCGGATCTAGAAATTCATTTCGGACAATTGGACCTTCTCAAACTGTTTCTTTTTAAGAACCAAAAAGATTTGTGCCAAAACAACAGATGCCAAAAAGAACAAAAGGCCTTGGACACGTAATGGATCCTGAAGTACTATTTCTGCATCGGCCTGACCAAACCCACCTACATTAGGATTACTTGTTAATGGTTGATCAAGTTTGATAGATTGGCCCTCTGAAACACGAAGTTCTGGTCCTGGAGGGATAATCTCAAGCACTTCACGCCCATTCGCTGCATCCGTTATGGTTATTTCGTATCCCCCTTTTTCTTTTCGTATGATTTTGCTTACTATACCCGCAGCTGTAGCATTATAAACCGTATTGTTACTTTTGTTCCCGTCGGGATAAATCTGACCCCTCCCCCTGTTCCCACCTACGTATATTGGATATTTTAAGAAGTGAGCAGCTTTATTAGTTGCGGGGTTCGGGGAAAGAATAGGAAAAGTTATTTCACTATATTTCGGACCGGGAACTGGCCCTATCACAAGAATATTTTTTTTAGTGGGTCGGTAGGTCTGAAAAGATAGCTTGCCTATCTTTTCTTTCATCTCGGGCGAAATACGGTCGGAGGGGGCTAATTCAAACCCCTCTGGTAAAATAAGAACGGCCCCCACATTCAAAGACCCCTTTTTACCATTAGCAAGAACTTGTTTCAGTTGCATATCATACGGAATTCTAACAACTGCTTCAAATACAGTATCGGGGAGTATCGCCTGTGGAACCTCAATATCCACGGGCTTATTAGCTAAATGACAATTGGCGCATACAATGCGACCAGTTGCCTCTCGTGGATTTTCAAAACCCTGCTGCGCAAAAACGGGATATGCATTTGAAATTGATGCCTGAGTTATTATATATATCATGAGGGATACGGAAATGAATCGAGTAATCTCTCCCTTTAACGAAGAAAAGGTATTTCGAATTTGCATGGTCCAATCGTTGATCCCGAAAATTTCTACAATAAAATTAGGGAGGTCACTAATACAGTTCCCTATCCGCGATTCTGCTATTTACTGAAATAATTTGACTGGAATATAGGATTCCTGGAATCTGGGAGGTATCGGATCCTCTGGATGGGTAGAAAAGTAAGGGAAGTACGGCTTTGAATGCTTTGCTTATGTAAAAAATCCAAAATATTCTAATTGGATCATTGAATCGCTTTTCACTCAGTCATTGAATGATAAATCACTACAAGTGACGGAGATACACGATTTAAATAAGAAAAAAGCCAATATTTAAAAAACGTATCTAGAATGACTGGAAAAGTGGAAACAAGAACAGATAGAATAATATCATTATGAGCAAATCCAAAATCGTTGTAGGCATAGTCAATCAGTAGTTCCCAACCGCGGGGCGAATGGAATCCGATACATAAATCAGTTACGAAAAGAATCGAAAAGGCTTTTATTGTGTCGCTTAAATTATATAGGAATTCTTGAAACCAAGAGTTAAGAATAAAAAGTTCTTCATTACACAGAATCGAATAACCACTTAGAATAACGAAGCAGATTGTATTTGTCGAGAAGTGAAAAATCGTATGGATATGATCCTCATCGTGCATCTTGATTAATTGAATTGTTTCTTTCGAGAGCCCTATACGAAGCTTTTCTAGACGTCTTTCCGTAAATTCCTTTATCATTTCGTCCAAGAAGAATAATTCCTCTAATTCTATGAATTTTTCTAGAATAGCTTTTTCTTGAATATCATTCAAAAAGGTTTCGGGTTGACTAGTATTCCACCAATTGGTAACCCAGGATTCCAGATTTTGATTAAATGAGAGAGGGATCCACCAGGGCAAAAATACTACAAATACTATAGATGAAAGATATCTAAGGGGAATGGATGCGTTCGTTTTTTTTTTTGTCATTTTTTCATCTGTGAATTGTTAATGAACACACCTCATTCGTTGATTCTACGCGATTTAATATTTCTATCAAGCATGAGTTCTATTACAAGGTATTGCACCTATAAATCGAGTCTCTTTTTTTTAGTTGTGATTCGGCGGTTAGTCCTTGAACCTAGTGTAGAAAACCTACAGAAATCGAAGAAGAATCCACTTCGAATTCTTCATTTCAATTCGAATTTGAATCAAGAAATAATAAAAAACAAAAAAAAAATATTGTTTCCAGATATCCCAATTTATCAAATATTCGAAGCGATTCCCCCCTTTCGATGAATGCCCGAAAGATTCAAATTCAAATAATGAATATTAATATTATTTGCATTTCGAAATGAAAGAACTTTTTTTTCTATTAAAAATGTAAAAATGAAACTCTCGCATATTTCAAAAAAAAAAAAAGAGTCTTGAGGGGTTCCTCCTGCCGAGAAAGCGTTTATTCTTATTCTTCAGTTCATTTTTCAAAAACCTTCAATTGGTACACGCAAGAAATAGGCCAATTCCGCAGCCTTTTGCTCAATTTCTCGTAGAGTCAAATTCTCATCAGTACGATTCAAGGGAATGGCCCCCAAGCCTCTGCTTTCTATATAAAGGACACGACGAGCATAAATCCCCTCTTTAACTTCTATTCGAATGGACTGAATATCTTTCATAAGGAATCGTAGAAAGATGCGGCGATTTTTTCCAGGAAATCCCCAACGAAAAATACACACTATTCCCTCTTTTGTATCAAATCGATCATAACCGCTACCTACATTCCATGTAATTGCGCACCACAAATAGGAACTAATAAAGAGACCCGCGATCCCGTAGAAAGACATCACGATCCCTTGTGGAAAAAATTTGATTTGCTGAGACGGAAATAAAGATAGCAAATTCCTATCAAGATAACTAGAAATTCCAACCACTAAGAATCCTAATGAACCTAAAAAAAGGATAAGGGCCCAGCAGAAATTGCTTGTTTTGCGAGAGCCTGCTATAAATTCTATCCATATATATTCTGATCGCCAACTCATACATACTAGCTCCAGTTGAATTTTATTGGAATTGGGGAAATAACCAAAAGAAAATCAATTTGAGTTTACTTTTGGTGTTTCTGAAGTAATTCTCATCAACTAGTACTATTTTGATGTGAACTCTTAGCAGTAAGTCATCGAATTGGTTAGATCTAATAAAATCAGAACATCCCCTTCATATGATTCCCTATAGATCGGTACATACATATAGATACATTGACTTTCATTGCAGACATGAGTCAGATCACAATCTATTGTTGACAATAGATAGAATAAATTTACCTATATATCATGTTTACACATGCATAAGAGCTCTTCCGTTTACGCTCGGAGAAAGCCACTTCTTCTTCTTAGTCTTATACACTATTCTACTAAACGGCTATCCGTCATCGCTAAGTCTTGAAAAAAAAAAAAAAGATATCAGAGTTGACCTTGATCCGATCGGATTTAAAAAATCTTGTTTTTTTCAAGATAAAGAAATAAAGAAGCCATTGCCATTGCCGGAAATACTAGGCCCACTAAAGGCACTAAAATGGAGGGAAAGCTGTTCAGAATTGTCATAGAAAGGGTACCTCGATTTAATATTTGTACCTGTTACTGGTATAAAGATATCCTATAATAATGAAAATTAATATTCTAATTATTATCAGATTATAATTCGTATATAAATGTATATTAACTATACTTATCTAATTTCTAATTGTATTAATTTCTAATTGTATATAAGTATACTAAGTATACTAAATAAGTATATATACTAAGCGCAAGGAATGTAGAACAGACCTAGTCATTTTTCTACATGAAAAAAATGTATGATAACCCATTTTCGTTATTATTATTACTTATTTGTCTTCTTCTGTTGTTCTTAGCCTCGGATTTCTTTTTTAATATCTAATTTCTTTTTGTAATACAAAAAGAAATTAGATATTAAAAAAGAAATTATTAAAATTCCCGAAGGATTCTAACGAATCCGATCCAACAGCAGGGATTCCTAGGAAAATGGTCCTTGTTAGTAGATATAGAAAGATGCAAGATTTTCTATTTTCTCTATTTGAATGATATATACATACGCAAGAGGGGAACAAGAAATTCGTTTTATTTGCCCTGCCCCCAATTTACAATTAATTCTAAGGAAGAATACTTTTTTTATGTTGTTTTGTTGAGAGAGGTTGACTAATTACTAATACGTCATATCGGTAAAAAAAAAAAAAAAAGAATTATCTGCATGCTTCCTTGTACAATGAAATCTTATGTCACCAAAGAAAAATCCATTCTTCGGATTTTCTTTTATTTTGATTCGGATAAACTAACTAATTGTTAATTATTCGCCACAAAAAAAAATTTAACTTAAGAACTCTACTGGATTTTATTTTGATTCAAGGGAAAAAGGCGTGGAACTGAAATAACTCGCTCAGAACACCCTTTAAAGGATTACGTGGTACAATTGGATCGAATAAGCCCTTATGGAATAAAAATTCAGCCGATTGTGAACCTTCAGGTACTG